AGACCTGAAGTAGCAAAGCCTTGGGTAAAAATAGCACTTGGTCCAATTATTGTGCTTAGAAGATTTTGATTTTTTTTGAAATACGGGACTATATGAATCAGGGAAAAACTCCATGAAAGGAACATTAATGATTCATATAAATCACTTAGTGGAAAATGTCCCGAATAAACCCAACGAGTAACTAATAATCCTGTTATACAGGAAAAAGTCATTATCATCCCCTTTTCGGATGAATCATATAGTTTTACGATTTCATCGACTAAAAAAGTTATGAAATGAATTGTAATTACAATTGAAACAATCGAAAAAGAAATATGAGTTAATATATGCTCTAAAGTTGAAAATATCATAATTTTTTTTTAAGGAGTCCCATAATTATAAAAAGGAAATCGGAAATTGAATTCATTATAGGATCTATTTAGTTTTTTTAGGAGATGACATGCCGCCACTCGGACTCGAACCGAGATGCTCTAGCACTGCTTCCTAAGAGCAGCGTGTCTACCAATTTCACCATAGCGGCTTGTCTTGAATTCATAATACCCTATGAATAAGCAATCGTCTAGATTTAAGAATTAAATTGTTGCAATATTTTTTAGGAAAGATTCAAATTGATGAATAAAAATTCGTTCAAATAGGTATTTGAAGGTTCATTATTTGAATTTAGGGTCTTAGTTTTAGTGTGTATTTTAGACTCTCCTCGACTTGAACTCTTGGAAAATTAGATAGTCCAACTATGAATTAAAGGATAGAACCCCCCCCCCCAAAAAAAAAACATTTTTGTTTTGTTTTAATGAACTGTTTTTGATTTATTTGATTTCAAACATCGAAACCAAAAAATCCATTTTATCAATGAACAAAAAAATTTTGGATCAGTAAAAATTGACACATATTTATCCAAAAAAATTTGTTAAGTGTTTTTGAGTGGATTGATGGCAATAAATATATGGGAGTCTATATAGGAATTCATAGAAAATCCAAAAAGAAGAAAGTTACACAAAAAGGTTTAGAATTTTAATCAATTAGTTTCAATGATTTTGATTTTTTACTCGCCTTTCTATAGAGAAAACGTGGATCTAGAGAAAAAAGAAAACCTTATATTATTGCTTATATTATTGTAAGAAACAGGCTGATGGGGAAAATAATACTCCCCACCTTGGAAATGAGAAAATATACTAAAAAGACAATTACGTATCTTATGTTTTTTTGTCAAAAAAAAAGGATTTTTTTTTTTTTTTTGAATTCAGTACGGTAAAGAGAAAAATCCTTATTCTAATTCTAAGAGCGAAACAAATTCCATTTCCTATTGATTAACTCAACAGGGAATGGAAAGCGGGAATTTTATTTTCGAAACGAAATGAGTCAATTTTTGAGTCAAGCCGATTCAGATTATTGTAAGATGTTATGTTTTATTACTTATTTTATTTGATTTGTTTGTTGCACAAAAAAACTTTTGGAATTCCCGGTAGAAATAGATTTCCCTAAGGAAAACGCTTTTAACGCTGCCCAATACCCCTTCCTTTTCCAAAAATTTTTACGAATACGCTTTTTTGATGCAGAAGTACGTTTTTTTGGAACTGCCATTTAAATAAAAATTAAGAGATTACTCATTGGTATAGCTGGATGTGAAAGACATCTATTGTTCAAAAGAAATTTGCGCTTTGCCAATTCATTATGTATTTCTTTTCTAGATAATATTTTTGATTCTAAAATCAAAAAGAATACATAAGATGTGTGAAAGATATGGGAAAATCGCATATTCTTTTTTTTTTAGTAACTTGTCAAATTCGCGAAAAATATGCCAAATTTAACTTGAATTTGAAAGTTCGAAGGAGACTAGTAATTAATCTGCTTTTTTCATATGATTTGACCAATTGTAACTTCTTGATTTGAATATTTGAAGTATTTAGCAGAAACTTCTAAAGAATAAGTATAAAAAGAAATAAAAATTCAAAAATTCTATTTCTATTTAAGTTATTAAGTTAGTGCATATCTTTATTTTTTTATTGACTCCTTTCAAAAAGAGGTAAGATCCGGTGAATCGGAAACAATTAATATTAATTAAGAATTAAAAAACTTTTTTTTATGGAACAGACATATCAATATGCGTGGATCATACCTTTCCTTCCACTTCCAGTTCCTATGTTAATAGGAGTGGGACTTCTTCTTTTTCCGACAGCAACAAAAAATCTCCGTCGTATGTGGGCTTTTTCGAGTATTTTATTATTAAGTATAGTCATGATTTTTTCAACTAATCTGTCTATTCAGCAAATAAAAAGCAGTTCTATCTATCAATATGTATGGTCTTGGACCCTCGATAATGATTTTTCTTTAGAATTCGGCTACTTGATCGATCCACTTACTTCTATTATGTCAATGTTAATCACTACTGTTGGAATTATGGTTCTTATTTATAGTGATAATTATATGGCTCACGATCAAGGATACTTGAGATTTTTTGCTTATATGAGTTTTTTCAGTACTTCGATGTTGGGATTAGTTA